ATTCGAGTCTTGTTACTCTTTGGAGCATATCAATTCAAATTTCTCTAATTATCCTAATCTGTAAGATAAATTCTTTGATTCTTTAACTTTGATAAAATCGGAATAGTTCCTTTCATTCTTATACTACTCCATTTGGATTAAATTCAATCTAATTCTTTTTATTGATTCCTTTCAAAAATAATAATAATAATTTGAATAGAAGGTCATATCCTTTCCTTTTTTTTTAATGATTCTTTTTTTTATGTTATTTCGTACTGTATAATTCCTTTGCTTGTGGGATCATTTTCTCATAAGAGGTAAGTAAAAGAAATTATAGAATGGATTGCTACCTATGCCCAGATCTCGGATAAACGGAAATTTTATTGATAAGACCTTTTCAATTGTAGCCAATATCTTATTACAAATAATTCCGACAACTTCAGGAGAAAAAGAGGCATTCACCTATTACAGAGATGGTGCGATTTGATGTTTTTTTTTTATTTACCGTTTTCAGTCTTCGGAGAAAGATACATTATTCGGGAGAGAAAGAAAAAAATGATTGAAATAAATCTACGCTTATCGTGAAGGTGAAGTTTGTAAATAAAACAATTCCTTCTGTCGTGTATCCCCGATTAATGCAGCTTCAGATGCTTCAATTGTAGATTCTAGTATTGAGCGAAAGGTTACACCTATGGGTTAGGTCAATCTTACTCCACTAGTACCAATAGGCAGCATAGGGGAAGAAGCACTACGCCTAGGAATCAACAATATGAAAACTTTGTTATCAAATTTGACCTTTTCTTTATCGGAATCGGGACTAACAAGAATGGTTGGTACAACAAACATCCATCTCGTTCGTATTTTGGATACCCGTATAACCATCGAAGACTGTTGAAGTGACTAATTCCTGGAAATTAAGGGGTGTTAAGAACAAAGAAATTGTTAGAGTTATCATTTTTATCTAGTACCAAGATACTTGATATTAAGAAAAGATCTTTTACAGGAAGGTTGGCTAGAGATTTATTGTAAAAACACTAGTCCCGCTCGGTTCATAATGAAATAATTTCAATCTTTTTGATTTCATGTATTATTCTCATTATGCACATAAAAAATAAAAAAGGAGGAGCCGTATGAGATGAAAATCTCACGTACGGTTCTGGAACGGAGATTCTTTGAATCGAATGACGACCGTAACGGATGTCGGCTCAATCCGAAGGAAATTATGCGGAAGCTTTACAGAATTATTATGAAGCTATGCGACTAGAAATTGATCCCTATGATAGAAGTTATATACTCTATAACATAGGCCTTATCCACACAAGGAATGGAGAACATACGAAAGCTTTGGAATATTATTTTAGGGCATTAGAACGAAACCCTTTCTTACCACAAGCTTTAAATAATATGGCCGTGATCTGTCATTACGTGCGACTATCTCCACTATAGAAAGAAAAAAAAAGGAAAGAAAGAACAAATCCGCTAATAACTAATAAATACTAGAAAATAGGCTTTCTACATATCATATTTATCGTGTCCAAAACAACGATTTTTATCAGCTGTAGCAAATAAAAAGTAAAAAGAAAGAAACTTCATAGAAGTCGAAATATGAAGAAATAGGTATGCCTAGATCCTTTAATCGATGGATAAAGAAAGGATCTAAATTGATAGAATAAGCATCGTAAAGATCAATTAGTTAGGTTTTGGGCCGATACAATAAGAACTGCTTACTTATGTCACGATATGAGATAAAAGTTAGGAATCAACTTATGTAATAGAGTCGATCCCCTAAGTTATTGAGCAGCGGTGTAGAATCAGATCCCAAAGATAGTAAGTCTTTTCTTTCTTATGAAAGGAAGTCTTTTTCAAAGATTCTATAGAAATTTATATATGAAATATGAAACCGAGATAGTTACCTTTCAGAAAATTATAATGATAGCGGAAATGCCTATGCTTTATTCTTCTGAAGGTGGGAGAAAAGATAAAACTAAAACTGATTAAATTATTAATCAAAATGAAAGTTTGAAACTTATGTAATTAACCTCTTTTGGTTAACTCGAGAAAAAAAATGAGATAGATCCATGAGAAATCTCATTCAATTATCAATTAGATATGGTAGATTAAAAAATGGGACACCAAAAGAATTGACTGCCGAGCCGTATGAGGTAGGAAACTCTCAAGTACGGTTCTAAGGGAAGGAATTTAACTGCCTATTCCGACCGGGGAGAACAGGCCATTCGACAGGGAGATTCTGAAATTGCAGAGGCTTGGTTCGATCAAGCCGCTGAGTATTGGAAACAAGCTATAGCGCTTACTCCAGGTAATTATATTGAAGCACAGAATTGGTTGAAGATCACAAGGCGTTTCGAATAACAGCACTCTGTTTATTTCTTATTTTATTTAGTATTATTTAGAATTTTTTATATTTTTCTATTTATTATTTAGAATAAATTCTATTTGTTTTGTTAGAATAAAATTGTTTTGTTTGTTGTCCCCATCAGTCAAATAAAACAGTTCTCTGGAA